TTTTGATAGAATTGCTATGCTTAGTGTGTGACTCGTTGGTTTTTGTTAAAATTACGACTCAAAAAAAGAAAGAACGCATAATACGAAGTATTAACTAATAATTCTAGAACTAATAACCAACTCATCGCATCACATTATCTCGATCCAAAGAAGCAGTCAAGATATACTATTTTAGTCCTATCATTGTAGCAACTGAACGTTTTGTTGACATAAATAATTCATTAGATTTATTGTCAAACAAAATAAAAATATAAATAAAGAGAAAAGGATACGGATAAATGGAAAGGTGAGAGAAAGAAAAAAAAGAATAGCAAAGATATATGATTCCAATATAATATGTAAGGTCTTTGAAATATCTTATCAAAAAATGTAATAAAGCATCAATACGGATTCACACATAATTATATGAATCGGTTCATAGAAAATAAAGAGCTTCGAACCAATAACGACTAGGAGTATTGGATCAATAAAAAATTTTATTACGAGCTCCATTGTATAATTCAGACCTAACCATTACATTAATCAAGAAGCGATGGGAACGATGGAACCCGTGAATACATAAGATTCAATTGCAAATGAATCCTGACGATTCATTGGGAAGGATGGCGGAACGAACCCCAGACCAATTCATATCTTATGAAAATAGATAAACTAACTCTACAACTCTACAACTGAATATAGATATTGAAAGAGTAAATATTCGCCCGTGAAAATTATTTTTTTCTTTTTATTAGAAAAAAATTCGAAAAAAAAAAAGAAAAATAAAATATATATATACAAAAATAAAAGAATAAAATAGATATTTATTTAAAATTGAGTTATATACTCAAATCAAAAATATCTAGTAAACTAGATGAATCCAAAAGAATTTTTTCATTCGCGAGGAGCCGGATGAGAAGAAATTTTCACGTCCGGTTTTGTAATAGAGATGGAATTACAAAAAAACCATCAACTATAACCCAAAAAGAACGAGATTCCGTAAACAACACAGAGGAAGAATGAAGGGAATATCTTATCGGGGAAATCGTATTTGTTTCGGAAGGTATGCTCTTCAGGCACTTGAACCTGCTTGGGTCACGTCAAGACAAATAGAAGCAGGTCGGCGAGCAATGACACGAAATGCACGTCGTGGTGGAAAAATATGGGTACGTATATTTCCTGACAAACCTGTTACAGTAAGACCCGCCGAAACCCGTATGGGTTCGGGGAAAGGATCTCCCGAATATTGGGTAGCTGTTGTCAAACCAGGTCGAATACTTTATGAAATAAGCGGAGTAGCAGAAAATGTAGCCCGAAGGGCTATCGCAATAGCGGCATCAAAAATGCCTATACGAACTCAATTCATTATTTCAGGATAAGAATGTAGAACGAAATGTAGACCTAAAGGAAATGGATCTTTTGGATAACAACAACTTTAATTTTTTTTTGACAAACAATATTTCTTTTTCTTTTTCACCCTTTGCATTTATTTTTGTATCGAAAGAACAGATAAAAAAAATATGATTCAACCTCAGACCCATTTGAATGTAGCAGACAACAGCGGGGCTCGAGAATTGATGTGTATTCGAATCATAGGAGCTAGCAATCGTCGATATGCTCGTATTGGTGACGTTATTGTTGCTGTGATCAAAGAAGCAATACCCAATACGCCCTTAGAAAGATCAGAAGTGATCAGAGCTGTTATTGTACGTACCTGTAAAGAACTCAAACGCGACAACGGTATGATAATACGATATGATGACAATGCTGCAGTTATCATTGATCAAGAAGGAAATCCAAAAGGAACTCGCATTTTTGGTGCGATTGCCCGTGAATTAAGACAAAAATTTACTAAAATAGTTTCATTAGCTCCTGAAGTATTATAAGATGAGACGTAGTATATTTAAATGAATATAGTAGACTGTGTATCACGTATATACCTTTCCTTTTGAATTTTTTCATTTAATTAATAATAAACTAATAAAATAAAAAGACATGTTGATTATATCAAATTGTGGGAGCACCACTGATTTTAGTTCATCATGGGTAGGGACACTATTGCTGATATAATAACTTCTATACGAAATGCGGACATGAATAGAAAAGGAACAGTTCGAATAATATCTACTAACATCACCGAAAACATTGTTAAAATCCTTTTACGAGAAGGCTTTATTGAAAATGCAAGAAAACATCAAGAAGGAAACAAATATTTGTTGGTTTTAACTCTACGACATAGAAGAAATAAGAAAGGGCCTTATCAAAATACTTTCTATTTAAAAAGAGTCAGTCGCCCTGGTCTACGAATCTATTCTAATTATCAACAAATTCCTCGAATTTTAGGTGGAATGGGGATTGCAATTCTTTCTACCTCTAGAGGTATAATGACGGATCGGGAGGCTCGACTAGAAAGAATTGGCGGAGAAATTTTATGTTATATATGGTAATCCCTAGAATATCCGAATTGGATCCAAAATTTTATATTTGTGAACAAAAAAAGATAAAAGACGACTTGTCTAATATCACTTCTCGATTCGTTGATACTTTAAGGGGGTTTTACCTGGGATGAAAGAACAAAAATGGATTCATGAAGGTTTGATTACCGAATCACTTCCTAATGGTATGTTCTGGGTTCGTTTAGATAATGAAGATCTGATTCTAGGTTATGTTTCAGGAAGAATACGACGTAGTTCTATACGAATCCTACCGGGAGATAGAGTTAAGGTTGAAATAAGCCGTTATGATTCAACCAAAGGTCGCATAATTTATCGACTCCGGAACAAGGATTCAAACGATTAAGCAATTTTTCAATTTCAACACTCCTTCCTACAAGAATACAATTTGAGGTTCAAAATATCAAGAAACTCATTTTCTTCCAAGAAATAGATTCAAAATGAAAACTAAGGAATAAAAAATATGAAAATAAGGGCTTCGGTTCGTCCAATTTGTGAAAAATGTCGATTGATCCGCAGACGGGGACGAATTATAGTAATTTGTTCTAATCCAAAACATAAACAACGACAAGGATAATCATTCTACTATACTAAAACTAAGAACGAAAAGGAATTTTCTAAAAAAATGTCTAAAAGATTTGATTGATGTAAAAAAAAAAAAGGAAGAATTTGTTTTGACATGAAATGGATATATCCATATATCTTTGACTCATATTTATGAGATGATAAAATATGGCAAAACCTATACCAAAAATCGGTTCACGTAAAAATGGACGTATTAGTTCTCGTAAAAGTGCACGGAAAATACCAAAGGGCGTTATTCATGTTCAAGCAAGCTTCAATAATACTATTGTGACTGTTACAGATGTACGAGGTCGAGTGGTTTCTTGGGCTTCTGCCGGTACTTGTGGATTCAGGGGCACAAAAAGAGGGACACCTTTTGCGGCTCAAACCGCCGTAGGAAATGCTATTCGTACAGTGGTGGAACAGGGTATGCAACGTGCAGAAGTCATGATAAAGGGTCCTGGTCTCGGAAGAGATGCAGCATTACGAGCTATTCGTAGAAGCGGTATACTATTAAGTTTCGTACGAGACGTAACCCCTATGCCACATAATGGCTGTAGGCCTCCTAAAAAAAGACGCGTGTAGAAATAAGAATTCAAGAAATTTCAAGAGAAATAAATGATTCAAAGATATTATCAATTTTGTAAAATATTACTATGGTTCGAGAGAAAATAAGAGTATCTACTCGGACACTACAGTGGAAGTGTGTTGAATCAAGAACGGATAGTAAATGTCTTTATTATGGGCGCTTTATTATCTCTCCACTTAGGAAAGGGCAAGCGGATACAATAGGCATTGCAATGCGAAGAGCCTTACTTGGAGAAATAGAAGGAACATGTATCACACGTGCAAAATCTGAGAAAATACCACACGAATACTCTACTATAGTAGGTATTCAAGAATCAGTACACGAAATTTTAATGAATTTGAAAGAAATAGTATTGAGAAGTAATCTATATGGAATTTGTGAGGCGTCTATTTGTGTTAGGGGCCCCAAACGTGTAACTGCTCACGATATCATCTTGCCAACTTATGTAGAAATCGTTGACAATGCGCAACATATAGCTAGCTTGACGGAACCGATTGATTTGTGTATTAGATTACAACTCGAAAGAAATCGCGGATATTATATAAAAGCTCCAAATAACTCTCAAGACGGAAGTTATCCTATAGATGCTCTATTCATGCCTGTTCGAAACGTGAATCATAGTATTCATTCTTATGGAAATGGAAATGAAAAACAAGAGATACTTTTTCTCGAAATATGGACAAACGGTAGTTTAACTCCGAAAGAAGCACTTTACGAAGCCTCCCGGAATTTAATTGATTTATTTATTCCTTTTCTACATGCAGAAGAAGAAAAATTACATTTAGAAGACAATCAAAAGAAAGTTTCTTTACCCCTTTTTACCTTTCACAATAGATTGGCTGAAATCAGGAAAAACAAAAAAAAAATAGCATTTAAATCTATTTTTATTGACCAATTAGAATTGCCACCTAGGATCTACAATTGCCTCAAGAAATCCAATATACATACATTATTGGACCTTTTGAATACCAGTCAAGAAGATCTTATTAAAATGGAACATTTTCGCATAGAAGATGTAAAACAACTATTTGGGACTCTAGAAAAGCATTTCGGAATTGATTTAAAAAAAAATTGATTGAATTTTACAAAATAGATCCAAAATTTAATTGAATAAAATATGATGTATCTAGGGAAAATTCACTTTGAAGCGACTATTCCCTAGATACACACGTCGTATTATTTCATAATTGAATCAATTTAATTTAAAAAAGACCTAAAGTTAGGGATTTATCGATGGGTAATGTTGCTCCAATACCTAACCAAAGAGCCACTACGGTACCAACCAAAAAGACAGTTGTAGCTACTGGACGACGAAATGGATTTTGGAATTTATTAACATTCTCTAAAAAAGGAACTGTTAATAATCCCGCAGGTACTGAAACCATTAAAAGAACGCCTAATAACTTATTTGGTAC